ATCAGTGGAATCGACCCCTTCGCTACATAAAAAACGATAAATTTGAACAAGCTATCCGAAATGAAATGTCACATTATTTTTTTGACCGATGTAAAAGTGATGGAAAATATCGAATGACTTTTACGTGTCCTGCTAGTGTATCGATTTTTTTGGAAAGGCTAAAAAGAAGGCTGTTATCCCCGGAACTGTGGCCTTATTTCTTCGATGATAATCCACCGGACCCATACGATTTTTGGATTTTTACCAACGAAAAAAAAGAAAGAAAAGAAAAAAAAGCATTTCTAAATCGAATCAAATCTCTCGATAAAAAATCTAGTTTTTTGAATAGACTCGAAACAAGAACTCGATTATGTAATGATGATTCTAGAAACAAATACTTACCAAAAAGGTATGATCCTTTATTGAGCGGATCGCGTCGAAAAACAATCGAAAAAAATGCAATCCTGAAAAAAACTTCGAAAAAAAAATTTTTTCAAAATTTTCGGATAAATAAATTGCATCAAATCCTCGTTCCGTACACCGATAAACTAGGAGAATTTATAGAGATACAGAATAAAGAGCGAAAGATTTATGCGGAGGATATCAAAAATGAGGAATTACCGATCATTGACAAGATCGTTGACACGGTCATTGAAAAGTTTCTTCCTCCCGTCGTTGATACTTTTCGCCTTGTGCTCAACACTCACAAATGGATTTGTTTGGCTCGGTTACAGGCTATTGTCGCGGGAAATATCCACTACGCGATAGCTGTGCAATGTACGTTTTGGAGGCATACAGCTCCTGGTACCTCTTATTTGTCTAATTTGATAGGCTTCAGGAATTTAAAGAATGTGTGTCTAAAATGTTATGAAGACATTCTATCGAAATCCCATTTTAATTGGGATCTTTTGATGAGGACTGGTTACGCACATGTGAGGTATGAACATATGGGTTATCTGGGAGACTTTATTCGGAAAATAGAGTACGCTCTAGAAGAAAAACTAGACGAGTATTACGCTTACCTAAACTTTGGCTGTGGCTCTCTAGTTACTTCTTGGTATACCCTTGATTGGCTAGATCAAAATTATTATCAGAATAAGAAAAAGTTCGAAAAAGAAAAGTCCGAAAAAGAAAAGTTCGAAAAAGAAAAGTTCGAAAGACCAAAGGCAGAAAGAGCAAAATTAGAAAAGTTAAAAAGAAAACATGAAATGCTTTTTTTAAAAAAAGTATTATTTTTCCTACATGATGATGCTAATGATGCTAATAGTCAAAACAGAAACATAAGTCAAAATAAAATAAACGAAATCAGTAAAAAAATTCCTCGATGGGAATACAAATTAATCACTGAGTTAGAACAACAATCAGGAGAATTTCAAGATATTCCCGAAGATTTTGAAATTCGTTCAAGAGAAGCCAAAGAGGTAGTGATTTTTACTGATATCAAAGATGATAAAGATGATCCTGATGAAATGGAAGAGATGTCTACGACACGCTATTTAGAACAACCGGACTTTGATCGAGATCTAATCAAGGGGTCTGTGCGGGCGCAAAGGCGCAAAGTAGTTATTTGGAAAGTGTTTCAAGGAAATGCGCATTCCCCCCTTTTTGTGTACAGAATCAAAAAATCCATTTTCTTTTCTTTAACATCTAATATGTTTGAATTGATTAAATCCATTTTTAGAAATAGGGTGTGGAAAGGGGAAGCATTCCAAATTGTAGAGTCTACAAACGAACAAACAAAAAGAGAAGAAAATAGAATAGAAATAGAAGACGAAGACGAAGAAAAAAAAGAGATGGAGATACTAGAGGAAGAGGCGCGAATGAAGATAGCGGAAGCTTGGGATAATGCCCATACTTATGGGCAAGGAATAAGAGCTTGTTTGTTGCTAATTCAATCTATTTTTAGAAAATATATTCTCTTACCTTCGTTTATAATTGCAAAAAATCTTGGGCGTATATCCCTATCCCAACGTCCTGAATGGTCTGAGGATTTTCGGGAATGGAATAGAGAGATGCATCTTAAATGTACTTATAATGGAACGCCATTATCAGAAACAGAATTGCCTGAAAATTGGTTCATAGAAGGTCTTCAGATCAAAATATTATTCCCTTTCCGTCTGAAACCTTCGCACAAACGCAAATTAAGATCTTATCAAGAAAAAGAGGATTTCCGTTTTTTAACGGTTTTTGGACTCGAAGCTAAACATCCTTTTGGTTTTCCCGAAAAACGACCTTCCTTTTGGAAACCTGTTTTGAAAGAACTGGGAAAAAAAGTTCGAAAAATGAAAAAGAACTATTTCAAAGGAAAAAAAAAAAGACTTGCAAAAGTTTCCAAAGAAAACCCAATTCAATTAAGAAAAGTAGAAATCTATGAATCGAATGAAATTCAAGAAGAAAAAGATTCCATAATTAGCAATCAAATAATTAACCAATCTTTTGGTCAAACAGTATCGCCGGGTTTGACAAATTCTTCATTGACAGAAAAAAAAATAAAAGATCTGACTGAGCGAATAGGGAAAATTAGAAATCAAATAGAAAGAATAGAAAGAATTAGAAAGAAGAAAAGGAAAAATGATACTAGTCCTAACAAAACATTTAATGCTAAATTCTTAGAAAAATGGAAAATATTCAAAAGAAGAACTGTTCGATTCATTTCTAAATTTCCCCTTTATTTGAAAATTTTCATTGAACTACTATCTCGGCACAGATTTTTTTCTAGGAGTGAATGGAAACTATCAGGGGTATGGAAATCTACTATCTATTATATAGAAGAGTTTGTTTTATTTAGTAAATTTTATTTACTAAGGATATGGAAATTGATTTTATATATTATGTTTGAAGGTTGGTTTAAGATCTATTATATTTTACTTTGTATTGTACGTGATATACGGTTTCTTTTAAATTTTGTTGTAGATCATTCAAATTTGGATATTTCTACTCAAATTAGGTTAAGAACCCTAATTGACAAAATGATGAATAACTGCATAGAGCTAATTTTTCTATCCCTGGACCTAACATTTAAGAATACTAGTAGTAATAAAAAAAATAAAAATCTCATTCCCTTTAAAAAATCCCTTGATAAGATTAGGGATATGAAAAGCAATTTACATATTTTTTTTGACTTATCTTGCGTATCACAAGCCTATGTATTTTACAAATTATCCCAAATGCAAGTTAGTAATTTGCATAAATTAAGACCTGTTCTTCAATATCAAGGAATCTCTTTGTTTCTTAAGCCCGAAATAAAGGATTCTTTGGAAAAACAAGGAATGGTTCATTCAAAATTAAAATTAAATGATAAGAAACTTAGGAATTATGAACAAAATCAATGGAAAAAGTGGTTAAGAGGGTATTCTCCATACAATTTATCGTCGATCATATGGTCGAGATTAATGCCTGAAAAATGGCGAAATACTTCCCATTGTATAGCTACAAAGGAAAAATTAAGCAAATGCAATTCATATGAAACAGACCAAGTAAGTGATTCAAAAAAAAAAAAGGAAGTATACAAATTAGCGAATCAAAAAGAAAATTTTCACAAATCTTATCGATATGATCTTTTAGCAAATAAATTTCTTAACTCCGAAAAATTTCAAGGAAATAAGAACGGAGAGCTTTCTTGTAACACGCACAAGGACCCACTTTATGATATTCTGAAAACCACCCCTATCTATAATTATGTGGATATGCTAGCTGTGGAAAAAATGGTAAATAGAAAATATTTGCGTTGGAAAAGTTTGTATCGTAAAGAAAAAGTGGATATTGAGTCCTGTATCACGATCGATGCCAACAGGAATCCAAATATTCAAAGGGAAACTAATAAGTATTTTCAAATATCTATTAAAAATGGATATTCTGAAATTTGTTATTTTAGGCTTCCAGACAATCTCCCAAAATTCCACAACGTTTTTGTTGATTGGATGGGAATGAATGAAAGAATGCTAAATTATTCTATCTCGAATCTAGAGGGTTGGTTCTTCCCAGAATTGGTCTTATTTCATCAGGCATATAAGACCAAACCTTGGTTTAGACCAAATCAATTACTTCTTTTAAATCGAAATGGAAATGAAAATAGTAGTGAAAAGAAAAAAATAAAATTCAAAAAAAAGCAAGGAAATCAAGAAGAACCCAAAAAAGGAGAAGATTTTGGATCTGTTCTGTCACAAGAAAAATCTAGTGAAGAAAATTCTGTAAAATTGGACAGGAAAAAGAAGAAAAAGAAAAAAAGTCAACTAGATTCCTTCCTGGAACGTTATTTACTTTTTCAATGTAAATGGTGGGACAGTACTTTGGACGAAAAATTGATGAATAATATTGAGGTCTACTGTCTCTTGCTTAGACTAATGGACCCAAGAAAAATTCTCTTATCTTCAATTCAAACAAGAGAAATCGATTTGGATAGACTGACGATTCAAACTAGTCTAACTCATGCGGAATTACTGAAGAAGGGAATATTGATTATAGAACCCATTCGTCTGTTTGGAAAAATTGATGGACAACTCTTGATGTATCAAACCATAAGTACTTCGTTGGTTGATAAGAGTAAGTACCAAACAAATCCAAAATACCAAGAAGAAAGGTATGTTTCTAAGAATCATTTTGATTTCCTTATTCCTGAAAATATTTTATCGTTTCGACATCGTAGAAAATTGAGAATTCTAATTTCATTGAATTCAAAGTATCGAAACGATGAAAATAGAAATCTCCTATTTTGGAACGAAAAGAACAGAAAAAACAGCAACCAAGCTTCGCCCGAGAATAAAGGTCTTAATATAGAAGAAAATGCATTAATGAAATTAAAGCTCTTTCTTTGGCCTAATTATCGATTAGAAGATTTGGCCTGTATGAATCGGTATTGGTTTAATACCAACAATGGCAGTCGTTTCAGTATGTTAAGGATACATCTATATCCACGATTGAAAATGGAAAATTCGTAGATAAGAACTCTATACCCGTCTATCATATAGAATAGAAAGTATATGATAGACGGGTATATATGAAAATAGGAAAAAATATAGGGTATGGGGTATAGGGTATATGAAAGAAATATGCGGACCACACATTTGAGTCTTCCCTTTCATGGATATATCCAATATTAAATGAATAATGTAGGACTTCAATCTCGAAATGAATCAATAGAACTTTTTTTTTTTTAGGTCTAAACCCTTCAATGGAAAAATGGACTACTCCTTTTCTACCTCTATCTCAATCCGATTCCAGTTTGGATGGATTGATTTGAATTCAGAAAAGGAGTAGTTTTCAAATAACTTGGAATTAGATTTTTGTATATACCAATTCAAATTAATGGCATTATTATTACTGATCGGTAAAATCCATATCTTTCAAAAGGAAGGGGGAATTTTTCTATGGTAAAAAATTCATTCATTTCGGTTATTTCTCAAAAAGAAAACACAGAAAACAGGGGGTCTGTTGAATTTCAAGTATTCACTTTCACCACTAAGATAAGTAAACTTACTTCGCATTTGGAATTACACAAAAAAGACTCTTCATCTCAGAGAGGTTTGCGGAAAATTTTGGGAAAACGTCAACGACTACTGGCCTATTTGTCAAAAAAAAATAGAGAACGTTATAAAGAATTAATTGGCGAGTTAGATATTCGAGAGATAAAAACTCGTTAACTTGAAGCCTAATACCATTTGCACTTTTATTCGTTTTCATTTTGACGAACTCTTCTTTTTACGTTCAAACAATGCATGGAAGAATGACTCGGGAAAAAAAACTTATGATTGCACCAACTACAAGAAAAGACCTCATGATAGTAAATATGGGCCCTCACCACCCATCAATGCACGGCGTTCTTCGGCTGATCGTGACTCTCGATGGGGAAGATGTTATCGACTGTGAACCAATATTGGGTTATTTACATAGAGGTATGGAGAAAATTGCGGAAAATCGAACAATTATACAATACTTGCCTTATGTAACGCGTTGGGATTATTTAGCGACTATGTTCACAGAAGCAATAACCGTAAACGCACCCGAACAGCTAGGCAATATTCAAGTCCCTAAAAGGGCTAGCTATATAAGAACTATTATGTTGGAATTGAGTCGTATCGCTTCTCATTTGTTATGGCTCGGCCCTTTTATGGCAGATATCGGGGCACAGACCCCTTTCTTCTATATTTTTAGAGAACGAGAATTGATATATGACCTATTCGAAGCTGCTACCGGTATGCGTATGATGCATAATTATTTTCGTATCGGAGGAGTAGCTGCCGATTTACCTCATGGTTGGGTAGATAAATGTTTGGAATTTTGCGATTATTTTTTAATCGGCGTTGCTGAATATCAAAAACTTATTACACGGAATCCTATTTTTTTAGAACGAGTTGAAGGCATAGGCATTATTCAGGCAGAAGAAGCACTAAATTGGGGTTTATCAGGCCCAATGCTACGAGCTTCCGGAATAGAATGGGATCTTCGTAAAGTTGATCGTTATGAGTGTTACGACGAATTTGATTGGGAGGTTCACTGGCAAAAAGAGGGGGATTCATTAGCTCGTTATTTAGTACGAATGGGTGAAATGGCAGAATCCGTAAAAATTCTTCAACAGGCCTTAGAGGGAATTCCTGGAGGGCCATATGAAAATTTAGAAATACGACGCTTTGATAGAATAAAAAACCCGGAATGGAATGATTTTGACTATCGATTTATTAGTAAAAAACCTTCTCCAACGTTTGAATTGCCCAAGCAAGAACTTTATGTAAGAGTCGAAGCCCCAAAAGGGGAATTGGGAATTTTTCTGATAGGAGATCAGAGTGTTTTTCCTTGGAGATGGAAAATTCGACCACCGGGTTTTATCAACTTGCAAATTCTTCCTCAGTTAGTTAAAAGAATGAAATTGGCTGATATTATGACGATACTAGGTAGCATAGATATCATTATGGGAGAAGTCGATCGTTGAAATGATAATTGATACAACAGAACTACAAGCTATCCACTCTTTTTCCGGATTTGAATCCTTAACAGAAGTCTATGGGATACTATGGACACTTATCCCTATTTTGACTCTTGTATTAGGAATCACACTAGGTGTACTAGTAATTGTTTGGTTAGAAAGAGAAATATCTGCAGGAATACAACAACGTATTGGACCTGAATATGCCGGGCCTTTGGGAATTCTTCAAGCTCTAGCAGATGGGACAAAATTACTTTTCAAAGAGAATCTTCTTCCATCTAGAGGAGATACTCGTTTATTCAATATTGGGCCATCCATAGCAGTGATATCCATTTTACTAAGTTATTCAGTAATTCCTTTTAGTTATCGACTTATTCTAGCCGATCTTAGTATTGGTGTTTTTTTATGGATCGCCATTTCAAGCCTTGCTCCCGTTGGACTTCTTATGTCGGGATATGGATCAAATAATAAATATTCCTTTTTAGGTGGATTAAGGGCTGCTGCTCAATCAATTAGTTATGAAATACCATTAACTCTATGTGTATTATCAATATCTCTACGTGTGATTCGGTGAGACATAAACTTTCCATATTTCTTTCTAGCAAGAAAGTTGAATATCTATTTTTTATTCATCGTCGGGGTTGATAAACTAAACCGGATAGTTAGATGAGTGAAATCAAACGGCTTCCTAATTTGCTGTTAAAGCCATTCAATCTCATTTCCTATGTACAAGAATTAAGTCAAAGGAAAGAATATCAGTTCTTATGTTTCCTTTACCCCAAGTTAGATTGGTTGAGTAGTAATCATGGCTTGAAGCGGGTTCAAAAGATCAACCCCCGGGGTTTTTACTATCTATTACCATGGAGGTATTAGTATTAACCTACTGGAAGATTCAAAAAATGAGTGGATGGTTAGGAAGACTAAGATACACAAAGGATTAGTAATGGAGATTAGATAACCTTTCCAAGAGGATATTTCTACCAAAGTAATTCGAATCGGGGCTTTAAGTTGGTAGAAATTCGTAAGAAGTACTCCCCTAGATTTTGATCCAGAGTATCTTCCTATTCACCGATTAAGTAAATAACTATCAAGAACGAAGAAATCTTTTATTTGGGTAATGCCGCCCTCCCTTATTTCCCGAGAAAGTAGAATAGGAACGAACAGAAGTGGAAAGACTAGAATTGCAAAAAGAGATATTTTTTATTCATAAATTTTTCGATTTTTTCGATAGAAATAGAATCTTTGCTAGGTAATACAATATCTAATTTCGTAATCAAAAAAAAAAAAAGAATAGGTTGCAATATCTCTGTGATATTCCTCAAAAAAGTTTTTTATTCAAGGATAAAGTTATTAATCAACAAAGAAAAATACAAACTTTTAAAAGATGAGATCAATTCAGAAGCACTTTATTTTTATTATAACTAGCAGACGGAATTTCATAGGTTAAATTCTAGGCCTTAGGATAAGAGTTTGACTCTCTATTGATCATGGATCCCACAAAGGGATCAAGATCAAAAATGTTGAAAGGCCCTTAGAGTTTTTTGTGACCTATGAGGAGCCGTATGAGGTGAAAATTTCATGTACGGTTCTGTAATAGCGACGGGAACAGTGATGTTATCGCCGACTATGATTATCTAACAGTTCAAGTACAGTTGATATAGTTGAAGCGCAGTCAAAATACGGTTTTTGGGGATGGAATTTGTGGCGTCAACCTATAGGGTTTATCGTTTTTCTAATTTCTTCTTTAGCCGAGTGTGAGAGATTACCTTTTGATTTACCAGAAGCAGAAGAGGAATTAGTAGCGGGTTATCAAACCGAATATTCAGGTATAAAATTTGGTTTATTTTATGTTGCTTCCTATCTAAATCTACTAGTTTCTTCATTATTTGTAACAGTTCTTTACTTGGGAGGTTGGAATCTTTCTATTCCCTACATATTCGTTCCTGAACTAACTAAAAGAAGTCAAGTTATTGGAACAATAATAGGTATCTTTATTACATTAGCGAAAACTTATCTGTTCTTGTTCATTTCTATTGCAACAAGATGGACTTTACCGAGATTGAGGATGGACCAACTATTAAATCTTGGGTGGAAATTTCTTTTACCTATTTCTCTAGGTAATCTATTATTAACGACTTCATCCCAACTTTTTTCACTGTAAAGAACTCGAATTTTTCTATCTTCAAAACCTGTCTCAAACAAGAGAAAGAAACAAGTATGAAATTATTTATAGATATTCCGATATGTTCCCTATGCTAACCGAGCTCTTGAATTCTGGTCAACAAACAATACGAGCTGCCAGGTACATTGGTCAAGGTTTCATGATTACCTTGTCCCATGCAAATCGTTTACCTGTAACTATTCAATACCCCTACGAAAAATTCATTGCATCGGAGCGTTTCCGGGGCCGAATACACTTTGAATTTGATAAATGCATTGCTTGTGAAGTATGTGTTCGTGTGTGTCCTATAGATCTACCCGTAGTTGATTGGAAATTGGAAACTGATATTCGAAAGAAACGATTACTTAATTACAGTATTGATTTTGGAATTTGTATATTTTGTGGTAATTGCGTTGAGTATTGTCCAACAAATTGTTTATCAATGACTGAAGAATATGAACTTTCTACTTATGATCGTCACGAATTGAATTATAATCAAATTTCTTTAGGTCGATTACCGGTGTCCATAACGGGCGATTACACAATTCGAACAATTTCGTCGAATTCACCTCAAATAAAAAATGTATAAAACCCTTGCATTTCCAAATTCCCAATCCCTTTGGAATCTAAGGGAATCGGGTTTTTGCTTGTTCAAGATAAACGAGCGATTGGTTGTCGAGAATCGTGGTTCATTTGGATAGAAAATTTATTTCTATTCGAATAATGATTAAATAATAAGAGTAGACCAATAACTGTATCTACCTCAATCCACACCAACCACCCTATTCACATTTTCTTCAATTAAGAAGTATCCTAAAAAGAAAAATAGGATAACTCCCCTTTTCCCGGTCGGGTCAACAAAGTCATGAAATATTTGGATTTACTTTTTCTATAAAATAAAATGGATTTACCTGGACCAATACACGATTTTCTTTTAGTTTTTCTGGGGTCGGGTCTTATATTAGGAAGTCTGGGAGTAGTCTTATTTCCAAATCCAATTTATTCGGCCTTTTCATTGGGATTGGTTCTTTTTTGTATATCTTTATTCTATATTCTATCGAATTCTTATTTTGTAGCTGCTGCGCAGCTCCTTATTTATGTAGGAGCTATAAATGTTTTAATTATTTTTGCTGTCATGTTCATGAATGGTTCAGAAGATTACGATTTCGAAGATTTTCAGCTTTGGACCGTTGGGGATGGAATTACTTCAGTGGTTTGTACAAGTCTTTTTATTTCACTACTTACTATTATTCTAGATACGTCCTGGTATGGGATCATTTGGACTACAAAAGCAAACCATATTTTAGAGCAAGATTTGATAAGTAATAGTCAACAAATTGGAATTCATTTATCAACAGATTTTTTTCTTCCATTTGAACTCATTTCAATAATTCTTTTAGTCGCTTTAATCGGTGCGATTGCTATAGCTCGTCAATAATAATAAATCTTTTATTTAAAGGAAGAATTCTCAACTAAATCAAGGGAAAAAGAATGTGTCTAATCCCTTAATTTGAGTGCCCACCTAAAACGAAAATCAACTCAATTTCTTTTTAGAATTGATCTATTCCCAACCAATTCCCTTGTTTTCTTCCATACGTATTAGAATCGACTGGATTTAATTATTGTTCAGATTGAAATGAATCAAGATTGATAAGGGGTTGAGTAATGATGCTCGAACATGTACTTGTTTTGAGTGCCTTTTTATTTTCTATTGGTATTTATGGATTGATCACAAGTCGAAATATGGTTAGAGCCCTTATGTGTCTTGAACTTATATTAAATTCGGTTAATATCCATTTTGTAACGTTTTCGGATATGTTTGATGATCGTCAATTAAGAGGAGACATTTTCTCCATTTTTATTATAGCTATTGCAGCCGCTGAAGCAGCTATTGGATTAGCTATTGTTTCATCCATTTATCGTAATAGAAAATCCATTCGTATTAACCAATCCAATTTGTTGAATAAATAATATGAATCATAGAAAAGAAAATTCGAATATTCATAAATTACTTCCGACTGGACGGTTTGATATGGGTAAGGTATGATCATGTTTGCCGAAACATAAGAAATCAAAGGATTTTTGCGCTCGTTCATAAACAATTCATCATAAACAATTCAAGTCCATTGATTCTGATCACTCATTGATTCGTCTGGTATCTAATTACAAGATTGATTTAGAAGTTAGTTTACTAGACCGAAAATTCATGATGTTAAAAATTGTACAGATACAATGTCACACTCAGTAAAGATTTATGATACATGTATAGGATGTACTCAATGTGTCCGAGCTTGCCCCACCGATGTATTAGAAATGATACCCTGGGACGGATGTAAAGCTAAACAAATAGCTTCTGCTCCAAGGACTGAGGACTGTGTTGGTTGTAAGAGATGTGAATCCGCCTGTCCAACGGATTTCTTGAGTGTTCGGGTTTATTTATGGCATGAAACAACCCGTAGTATGGGTCTAGCTTATTGATACGTTCCATAAAACTCTACTTAAAATCCATTTTTTTTTTTTACCGACAAAATTCGTGCGCAAACTATTTGGATTTGATTTTGCGCACGGATTTTTATGGCCCAAGTGTATCTTGTCTTTACCACGAATCATTTTCCCTTCTTAACAATAATTGTTGTTTTACCAATATTTTCGGGTTCCTTGATTTTCCTTCTTCCACATAAGGGAAATAAAGTCATTCGTTGGTATACTATATGTATTTGTATTCTAGAACTCCTTCTAATAACTTATGCATTCTGTTATCATTTCCAATCGGATGATTCATTAATCCAACTAGAGGAGGATTATAACTGGATCCATTTTTTTGATTTCCATTGGAGACTAGGGATAGATGGGCTCTCAATAGGACCCATTCTATTGACGGGATTCATCACTACTTTAGCTACCTTAGCGGCTTGGCCGGTTACTCGAGATTCTCGATTATTTAATTTCCTGATGTTAGCAATGTATAGTGGGCAAATCGGATTGTTTTCTTCTCGGGACCTTTTACTTTTTTTCCTCATGTGGGAGTTAGAATTAATCCCCGTTTATCTACTTGTATCCATGTGGGGAGGAAAAAAACGTCTCTACTCAGCTACAAAATTTATTTTGTACACGGCAGGGGGTTCTGTTTTTCTTTTACTGGGAGTTCTTGGTGTCGGTTTATATGGTTCTAATGAACCAACATTAAATTTGGACATATTATCCAACCAAACCTATCCCTTAGCTTTGGAAATACTATTCTATAGTGGATTTTTTATTGCTTTTGCTGTCAAATTACCAATCATACCACTACATACATGGTTACCAGATACCCATGGAGAAGCACACTATAGTACTTGTATGCTTCTAGCCGGAATCTTATTAAAAATGGGAGCGTATGGATTAGTTCGAATCAATATGGAATTATTTCCCCACGCTCATTCTATATTTTCTCCTTGGTTACTGATAGTAGGCGCAGTGCAAATAATCTATGCAGCTTCAACATCTTTGGGTCAACAGAATTTAAAAAAAAGAATAGCCTATTCCTCTGTATCTCATATGGGTTTCATAATTATAGGAATTGGTTCTATCACCGATATGGGACTCAACGGAGCGCTTTTACAAATAATCTCCCATGGATTTATTGGTGCTGCACTTTTTTTCTTGGCTGGAACAACTTATGATAGAATACGTCTTGTTTATCTTGACGAAATGGGTGGAATAGCTATCTCAATGCCAAAAATATTCACGATGTTCAGTAGCTTTTCAATGGCCTCTCTTGCATTACCAGGTATGAGTGGTTTTGTTGCCGAATTAATAGTATTTTTTGGATTAATTACTAGTGAAAAATATCTCTTACTAACAAAACTACTCATTACTTTTCTAATGGCAATTGGAATGATATTAACTCCTATTTATTTATTATCTATGTTACGTCAGATGTTCTATGGATACAAGATATTTAATGTTTCAAATTCCTATTTGTTTGATTCTGGACCACGAGAGTTATTTCTTTCGATCGCTATTTTTTTACCAATACTAGGTATTGGTATGTACCCCGATTTCGTTCTTTCACTCTCAGTCGAAAAGGTTGAAGCTATTCTATCTAATTTTTTTTATAGAAAGTTTGAATGAATTTTACAACCATTTCTCTTACAATGACAAGAAGAAGAAAAGGCCTTTTCTTCTTCTTGTCATACGTTAAGTTGAAATTCATTTTGAACTGGCGAGAACCCCAGCGAATCACTAACTATTTGATTCACCTCGTTCTTGCCAGTTCACACCAAATTCTTTGATCGTATATGCACCTTAGACTTTCCTATTCTAAGAACCCCCACATTCCATTCCACTATAATGAAAATGAACCATAACTATGTAGTCCTATTCCTAATAAATTAACCCCAAAATAGCATATCCAAATTATAAGAAATCCAATAGACGCCACAATTGCTGAATTTCTACCTTTCCATTTTTGATTTGTTCGAGTATGCAAATAAATTGCGAACACCAGCCAAGTAATAAAAGCCCAAGTTTCTTTTGGGTCCCAACTCCAATAGGATCCCCACGCTTCGTTAGCCCACACGGCTCCAGAAAGAATTCCTATCGTTAAAAAGATAAATCCTAGACTAATGTTGGATTTATCCCAACAAAAAAGAGGAATAAGAAGAAGGAAACACAAGAGAAATAGAAAAAAATATAAAAACGAATGTTTCCAGGTCCTACCAATTTTAAGGGTGAAACTATCAAGAAACTTACAAGAGCAACCCCGTTGACTAACCCATCAATAACTCTCGTATCAAAAAACCGAGTGGATTGAGAAAATATTCTTATCATAGAAAGCCAAAACTTATGATAAAAAACATCTATAAAAGCACGATTATATGACCAATTGTAAAAACCATAGACAATTTTGTCCGAACGACTTCTTTTGGAAGTTATTAAGACAAAGAAATTTATTAAATCAAAATTCTTGAAAGGTGAAAAAATGGGTTTATATAAAAAAGAAGCTAGAAGTATCCCCCCAAAAGCTATACTAACGGAAAAAATGGCATCTTTTCCAAATTCATAAAAATCAGTAAAATCCTTTGACTGTTGATGTAAAAGGTCGATAGACGGAGCTAACAATTTACCTAATATATCGATATCTCCGGGAATTCCTTCTTGATTAAAAGGAATTCCCAGAGATCCAACAAACAAAGTAAATAGAACTAATACAAATAAAGGAAATAACATAGTATTGTCCGATTCATGGGGGTATAGAGAAACTTTTTTATTTTCAAAATGCAAAATATTAATAAAAGATTGTTCTGCATTTCTTTTTTTTAGATTCTCATTACTTCGATATGTTTTTTTTTTTAAAAAAGACAAACTTCCATTTTTCATTCTTAATAAACGAAAATTTTTGTGAATTTTTTTTGAATATCCTTTACCCCATATAGATATTAAATATAGAGCCGATTTTTTTTTACCATTATAATTTTGCAAATAAACATTTAAATGCCCCTCAAAAGTAAGTAAATAGATGCGAAACATATAAAATGCCGTTAATCCTGCCGTGGCCCAAGCTATTATTGCGAAAATAGGCGAATATAACCAACTATCATTAAGAATTTCATCTTTAGACCAAAAACAAGCAAGAGGGGGAATACCACAAAGTGAAAGTGTACCTAATAAAAAAGATGTTTTGGTAATGGGAGTATATTTTGTTAACCCACCCATAAGAACCATATTTTGACTTTTATCCGGAGAATATCCAACAACAGTTTCCATTGAATGAATAACAGATCCAGACCCTAAAAATAATAATGCTTTTGAATAAGCATGAGTTATCAAATGAAATAAAGCACTTCGGTAAGACCCCATTCCTAGAGCTAACATCATATAACCCAATTGAGACATTGTCGAATAGGCTAAACCCTTCTTAATGTCTTTTTGAGCAAGAGCTAAAGTAGCTCCTAATAATACTGTTACTATACCTATTAACGAGATAAAATTCATTATATAGGGTATAACTATAAAAAGAGGAAGAAGACGAGCTACAAGAAAAATACCCGCTGCCACCATAGTAGCAGCGTGTATAAGAGCTGAAATGGGAGTGGGTCCTTCCATAGCATCGGCTAACCATACATGAAGAGGAAATTGTGCAGATTTAGCAACTGCACCAGCAAATAATAGAGCAGCACACAATGTAACAAAGGGAGAATTTACTTCATTATTTAAAATCAAGTTATTGAATATTTTGAATAAATCCCTAAATTCAAAACTACCGGTTATCCAATAAAAACCCAAAATTCCTAATAATAAACCAAAATCTCCTACGCGATTTGTTACAAATGCCTTTTGGCAAGCATTTGCGGCAAGAGGTCTTGTGAACCAAAAACCTATTAATAGATAGGAACACACCCCAACCAATTCCCAAAAAATATAAATTTGTATCAAATTGGAACTAGTAACTAATCCCAACATTGAAGTACTGAAAAAACTCATATAAGCAAAAAATCTCAAGTAGCCTTGATCGTGAACCATATAATTATCACTATAAATAAGAACCATAATTCCAACAGTAGTGATTAACATTGACATAATAGAAGTAAGTGGATCGATCAAGTAGCCTAATTCTAAAGAAAAATCATTATTGAGAGTCCAAGACCAGACATATTGATAGATAAAATTGCTATTTATTTGCTGAATAGCCAAATTAGTTGAAAAAAGCATGACTATACTTAACAATAAAATACTCGGAAAAGCCCAAATACGACGAAGATTTTTCGTTGCTGTCGGAAAAAGAAGAAGTCCTACTCCTATTAACATGGGAACTGGAAGTGGAACAAAAGGTATGATCCACGCATATTGATATGTCTGTTCCATAAAAAAGTTTTTTCTTAATAATTCTTTATTCCTATTAATGGTTTCCGATTTGCCGGATTTTATCTCTTTTGAAAAGAGTCAATAAAAAAATCAAGATATGCACGAACATAAATATAATTTTTTGAATTTGTATTTCTTTTTATGTATTCTTTCTGCTAAATACTTCAAATATTCAAATCAAGAAGTTACAGTTGGTCAAATCATAGAAAAAAAACTTTAAAGTCTCTTTTGAATTTGAAAATCGCGAATAAAGGATCAAATTAAGTCTTTTTCTGAGTTTGACAAACAATTTAATAAAGTTTTTAGTAAACATACTAAAAAGAGGGAGTTTTAACCTTCCCTAGATTTTGAGGTATTGTATATTCCATCTAAATGCAATATGACAGTAAAGAGAAGGAAAAACTAGTTCATATGCATTTTTGTATATATTAAGTTCAATGAATTCCCTTTTCTATTGCATAGGGATCTATAAATTCGAAAAATATCTATTTGAATGGGAAAAAATTTTAAAGAAACCTATCACTAAAACAATAAAAATGAAATTTTTTTGACATATATTTTAAGGGATGAAAAAATAGATTCTTGATTTTGACTACTATATTTGTGTAATTTTCCCATACCTTTGACCTATATTTTATTTATTTTTATTTTTTTTGAAAGAATATTCTCTAAAAAATATAATGAATTAGCAAAGGGCTGCTTTTTTTTGAAAACACTAAATGTCTTTCACATCCAGCTATACCAACGAGTAATTTCTCAATTTAAAATTGAAATGGCAGTTCCAAAAAAACGTACTTCTGCATCAAAAAAGCGTATTCGTAAAAATTGTTGGAAAAAGAAGGGGTATTGGGCAGCGTTAAAAGCTTTTTCCTTGGGAAAATCTCTTTCTACTGGGAATTCAAAAAGTTTTTTTGTACAACAAACAAATAAAAAATAAGTAATAAAGCCTAAAACGTTGGAATCAACCTGAGTCAAAAAAAGACTCAGCTCATTTCCAAAATTCCCGATTTCCATTCTTAGAATATGTAGAACAAGAATTTATCTCTTTACCTTACCCAAACCTAATTGAAAAATGTAAAAAAAAAAATTTTGACATAGAATTTATTTGACTGATTTTTTCATTACCAAGGTGGGGAGTCTTTTTTCCCCATCAATCTATTTTTAAATTTCCTTTTTTTTTTTTAGTTTCTTTGAATTCGTATATGGATCCAGACGTATCCTCTTCTTATCAATCCCTCCAAAAAGACTTAGGAAAGATATTCAAAAAAGACTTAGTAAAGATATTTTTCTTCTAGATCTTCTATATCTATAGAAATATGTATAAATTTTGAATGATCAAAAATCCATTTTTTCAATGAAAAAAAATAGTTCAAAAAAAAAATTATTTTGGGTTCTATCCCTATTAATGCAGATATAGTGTTACAAGAATTCAAGACAGTGGAGGGGAGTATAAAATTCACGAAAAATGAAGATCTTAAACTAAACTAATGAACCTTCAAATACCTATATAAACGAAATTTTATTCATCTTTTTAACTCTTTCCTAAAAAATATTAAATCCAATAGATTTATTAAATCTAGACGATTGCTTATTCATAGGCTATTATCAGTTCAAGACAAGCCGCTATGGTGAAATTGGTAGACACGCTGCTCTTAGGAAGCAGTGCGAGAGCATCTCGGTTCGAGTCCGAGTGGCGGCATGTCATCGACTAAACATGTCATCGACTAAAAAAGTCAAAAAATCCTATAATGAATCTAATTGGACATTTAGATTCTATAATTCAGGAATTCCTCCTTTTAAAATTTTTATGATATTTTCAACCTTAGAGCATATATTCACTCAGATTTCTTTTTCGATTGTTGCAATTCTAATTATAATTCATTTGATAAGCTTTTTTGTTGATGAAATCGTAAAACTGTATGATTCATCCGAAAGGGGCATGATAATAACTTTTTTTTGCATAACGGGATTATTAGTTACCCGTTGGATTTATTCAGGACATTTTCCCCTAAGTAATCTATATGAATCATTGACCTTCCTGTCATGGAGTTTTTCCCTTATTCATATAGTTCCATATTTCAAAAAAAATAAAAATATTCTAAGTACAATAATTGGGCCCAGTGCTCTTTTTACTCAAGGCTTTGCTACTTCAGGCCTTTTAACGGAAATACAGAAATCCGCAATATTAGTACCCGCTCTGCAATCGGAGTGGTTAATAATGCACGTAAGTATGATGATATTAGGCTATGCAGCCCTTTTGTGTGGATCATTATTTTCCGTATCACTTCTAGTCGTTACAGTTAGAAAAAAGAGACCTTTATTTTATACAAGAAATTATTTATTCCATTTGAATGGGTCAAGTGAAATCGAATTAATGATTGAACAAAGTCATTTTTTACAAAATACTTCTTTATTTTCTAAAAAAAATTATTACAGGTTGCAATTGATTCAACAATTGGATTATTGGAGTTATCGGGTTATTAGTCTAGGATTTATCTTTTTAACGATAGGAATTCTTTCTGGAGCCGTGTGGGCTAACGAAGCGTGGGGATCCTATTGGAGTTGGGACCCAAAAGAAACTTGGGCTTTTATTACTTGGCTGGTGTTCGCAATTTATTTGCATACTCGAACAAATCAAAAATGGAAAGGTAGAAATTCAGCAATTGTGGCGTCTATTGGATTTCTTATAATTTGGATATGCTATTTTGGGGTTAATTTATTAGGAATAGGACTACATAGTTATGGTTCATTTTCATTATAGTGGAATGGAATGTGGGGGTTCTTAGAATAGGAAAGTCTAAGGTGCATATACGATCAAAGAATTTGGTGTGAACTGGCAAGAACGAGGTGAATCAAATAGTTAGTGATTCGCTGGGGTTCTCGCCAGTTCAAAATGAATTTCAACTTAACGTATGACAAGAAGAAGAAAAGGCCTTTTCTTCTTCTTGTCATTGTAAGAGAAATGGTTGTAAAATTCATTCAAACTTTCTATAAAAAAAATTAGATAGAATAGCTTCAACCTTTTCGACTGAGAGTGAAAGAACGAAATCGGGGTACATACCAATACCTAGTATTGGTAAAAAAATAGCGATCGAAAGAAATAACTCTCGTGGTCCAGAATCAAACAAATAGGAATTTGAAACATTAAATATCTTGTATCCATAGAACATCTGACGTAACATAGATAATAAATAAATAGGAGTTAATATCATTCCAATTGCCATTAGAAAAGTAATGAGTAGTTTTGTTAGTAAGAGATATTTTTCACTAGTAATTAATCCAAAAAATACTATTAATTCGGCAACAAAACCACTCATACCTGGTAATGCAAGAGAGGCCATTGAAAAGCTACTGAACATCGTGAATATTTTTGGCATTGAGATAGCTATTCCACCCATTTCGTCAAGATAAACAAGACGTATTCTATCATAAGTTGTTCCAGCCAAGAAAAAAAGTGCAGCACCAATAAATCCATGGGAGATTATTTGTAAAAGCGCTCCGTTGAGTCCCATATCGGTGATAGAACCAATTCCTATAATTATGAAACCCATATGAGATACAGAGGAATAGGCTATTCTTTTTTTTAAATTCTGTTGACCCAAAGATGTTGAAGCTGCATAGATTATTTGCACTGCGCCTACTATCAGTAACCAAGGAGAAAATATAGAATGAGCGTGGGGAAATAATTCCATATTGATTCGAACTAATCCATACGCTCCCATTTTTAATAAGATTCCGGCTAGAAGCATACAAGTACTATAGTGTGCTTCTCCATGGGTATCTGGTAACCATGTATGTAGTGGTATGATTGGTAATTTGACAGCAAAAGCAATAAAAAATCCACTATAGAATAGTATTTCCAAAGCTAAGGGATAGGTTTGGTTGGATAATATGTCCAAATTTAATGTTGGTTCATTAGAACCATATAAACCGACACCAAGAACTCCCAGTAAAAGAAAAACAGAACCCCCTGCCGTGTACAAAATAAATTTTGTAGCTGAGTAGAGACGTTTTTTTCCTCCCCACATGGATACAAGTAGATAAACGGGGATTAATTCTAACTCCCACATGAGGAAAAAAAGTAAAAGGTCCCGAGAAGAAAACAATCCGATTTGCCCACTATACATTGCTAACATCAGGAAATTAAATAATCGAGAATCTCGAGTAACCGGCCAAGCCGCTAAGGTAGCTAAAGTAGTGATGAATCCCGTCAATAGAATGGGTCCTATTGAGAGCCCATCTATCCCTAGTCTCCAATGGAAATCAAAAAAATGGATCCAGTTATAATCCTCCTCTAGTTGGATTAATGAATCATCCGATTGGAAATGATAACAGAATGCATAAGTTATTAGAAGGAGTTCTAGAATACAAATACATATAGTATACCAACGAATGACTTTATTTCCCTTATGTGGAAGAAGGAAAATCAAGGAACCCGAAAATATTGGTAAAACAACAATTATTGTTAAGAAGGGAAAATGATTCGTGGTAAAGACAAGATACACTTGGGCCATAAAAATCCGTGCGCAAAATCAAATCCAAATAGTTTGCGCACGAATTTTGTCGGTAAAAAAAAAAAATGGATTTTAAGTAGAGTTTTATGGAACGTATCAATAAGCTAGACCCATACTACGGGTTGTTTCATGCCATAAATAAACCCGAACACTCAAGAAATCCGTTGGACAGGCGGATTCACATCTCTTACAACCAACACAGTCCTCAGTCCTTGGAGCAGAAGCTATTTGTTTAGCTTTACATCCGTCCCAGGGTATCATTTCTAATACATCGGTGGGGCAAGCTCGGACACATTGAGTACATCCTATACATGTATCATAAATCTTTACTGAGTGTGACATTGTATCTGTACAATTTTTAACATCATGAATTTTCGGTCTAGTAAACTAACTTCTAAATCAATCTTGTAATTAGATACCAGACGAATCAATGAGTGATCAGAATCAATGGACTTGAATTGTTTATGATGAATTGTTTATGAACGAGCGCAAAAATCCTTTGATTTCTTATGTTTCGGCAAACATGATCATACCTTACCCATATCAAACCGTCCAGTCGGAAGTAATTTATGAATATTCGAATTTTCTTTTCTATGATTCATATTATTTATTCAACAAATTGGATTGGTTAATACGAATGGATTTTCTATTACGATAAATGGATGAAACAATAGCTAATCCAATAGCTGCTTCAGCGGCTGCAATAGCTATAATAAAAATGGAGAAAATGTCTCCTCTTAATTGACGATCATCAAACATATCCGAAAACGTTACAAAATGGATATTAACCGAATTTAATATAAGTTCAAGACACATAAGGGCTCTAACCATATTTCGACTTGTGATCAATCCATAAATACCAATAGAAAATAAAAAGGCACTCAAAACAAGTACATGTTCGAGCATCATTACTCAACCCCTTATCAATCTTGATTCATTTCAATCTGAACAATAATTAAATCCAGTCGATTCTAATACGTATGGAAGAAAACAAGGGAATTGGTTGGGAATAGATCAATTCTAAAAAGAAATTGAGTTGATTTTCGTTTTAGGTGGGCACTCAAATTAAGGGATTAGACACATTCTTTTTCCCTTGATTTAGTTGAGAATTCTTCCTTTAAATAAAAGATTTATTATTATTGACGAGCTATAGCAATCGCACCGATTAAAGCGACTAAAAGAATTATTGAAATGAGTTCAAATGGAAGAAAAAAATCTGTTGATAAATGAATTCCAATTTGTTGACTATTACTTATCAAATCTTGCTCTAAAATATGGTTTGCTTTTGTAGTCCAAATGATCCCATACCAGGACGTATCTAGAATAATAGTAAGTAGTGAAATAAAAAGACTTGTACAAACCACTGAAGTAATTCCATCCCCAACGGTCCAAAGCTGAAAATCTTCGAAATCGTAATCTTCTGAACCATTCATGAACATGACAGCAAAAATAATTAAAACATTTATAGCTCCTACATAAATAAGGAGCTGCGCAGCAGCTACAAAATAAGAATTCGATAGAATATAGAATAAAGATATACAAAAAAGAACCAATCCCAATGAAAAGGCCGAATAAATTGGATTTGGAAATAAGACTACTCCCAGACTTCCTAATATAAGACCCGACCCCAGAAAAACTAAAAGAAAATCGTGTATTGGTCCAGGTAAATCCATTTTATTTTATAGAAAAAGTAAATCCAAATATTTCATGACTTTGTTGACCCGACCGGGAAAAGGGGAGTTATCCTATTTTTCTTTTTAGGATACTTCTTAATTGAAGAAAATGTGAATAGGGTGGTTGGTGTGGATTGAGGTAGATACAGTTATTGGTCTACTCTTATTATTTAATCATTATTCGAATAGAAATAAATTTTCTATCCAAATGAACCACGATTCTCGACAACCAATCGCTCGTTTATCTTGAACAAGCAAAAACCCGATTCCCTTAGATTCCAAAGGGATTGGGAATTTGGAAATGCAAGGGTTTTATACATTTTTTATTTGAGGTGAATTCGACGAAATTGTTCGAATTGTGTAATCGCCCGTTATGGACACCGGTAATCGACCTAAAGAAATTTGATTATAATTCAATTCGTGACGATCATAAGTAGAAAGTTCATATTCTTCAGTCATTGATAAACAATTTGTTGGACAATACTCAACGCAATTACCACAAAATATACAAATTCCAAAATCAATACTGTAATTAAGTAATCGTTTCTTTCGAATATCAGTTTCCAATTTCCAATCAACTACGGGTAGATCTATAGGACACACACGAACACATACTTCACAAGCAATGCATTTATCAAATTCAAAGTGTATTCGGCCCCGGAAACGCTCCGATGCAATGAATTTTTCGTAGGGGTATTGAATAGTTACAGGTAAACGATTTGCATGGGACAAGGTAATCATGAAACCTTGACCAATGTACCTGGCAGCTCGTATTGTTTGTTGACCAGAATTCAAGAGCTCGGTTAGCATAGGGAACATATCGGAATATCTATAAATAATTTCATACTTGTTTCTTTCTCTTGTTTGAGACAGGTTTTGAAGATAGAAAAATTCGAGTTCTTTACAGTGAAAAAAGTTGGGATGAAGTCGTTAATAATAGATTACCTAGAGAAATAGGTAAAAGAAATTTCCACCCAAGATTTAATAGTTGGTCCATCCTCAATCTCGGTAAAGTCCATCTTGTTGCAATAGAAATGAACAAGAACAGATAAGTTTTCGCTAATGTAATAAAGATACCTATTATTGTTCCAATAACTTGACTTCTTTTAGTTAGTTCAGGAACGAATATGTAGGGAATAGAAAGATTCCAACCTCCCAAGTAAAGAACTGTTACAAATAATGAAGAAACTAGTAGATTTAGATAGGAAGCAACATAAAATAAACCAAATTTTATACCTGAATATTCGGTTTGATAACCCGCTACTAATTCCTCTTCTGCTTCTGGTAAATCAAAAGGTAATCTCTCACACTCGGCTAAAGAAGAAATTAGAAAAACGATAAACCCTATAGGTTGACGCCACAAATTCCATCCCCAAAAACCGTATTTTGACTGCGCTTCAACTATATCAACTGTACTTGAACTGTTAGATAATCATAGTCGGCGATAACATCACTGTTCCCGTCGCTATTACAGAACCGTACATGAAATTTTCACCTCATACGGCTCCTCATAGGTCACAAAAAACTCTAAGGGCCTTTCAACATTTTTGATCTTGATCCCTTTGTGGGATCCATGATCAATAGAGAGTCAAACTCTTATCCTAAGGCCTAGAATTTAACCTATGAAATTCCGTCTGCTAGTTATAATAAAAATAAAGTGCTTCTGAATTGATCTCATCTTTTAAAAGTTTGTATTTTTCTTTGTTGATTAATAACTTTATCCTTGAATAAAAAACTTTTTTGAGGAATATCACAGAGATATTGCAACCTATTCTTTTTTTTTTTTTGATTACGAAATTAGATATTGTATTACCTAGCAAAGATTCTATTTCTATCGAAAAAATCGAAAAATTTATGAATAAAAAATATCTCTTTTTGCAATTCTAGTCTTTCCACTTCTGTTCGTTCCTATTCTACTTTCTCGGGAAATAAGGGAGGGCGGCATTACCCAAATAAAAGATTTCTTCGTTCTTGATAGTTATTTACTTAATCGGTGAATAGGAAGATACTCTGGATCAAAATCTAGGGGAGTACTTCTTACGAATTTCTACCAACTTAAAGCCCCGATTCGAATTACTTTGGTAGAAATATCCTCTTGGAAAGGTTATCTAATCTCCATTACTAATCCTTTGTGTATCTTAGTCTTCCTAACCATCCACTCATTTTTTGAATCTTCCAGTAGGTTAATACTAATACCTCCATGGTAATAGATAGTAAAAACCCCGGGGGTTGATCTTTTGAACCCGCTTCAAGCCATGATTACTACTCAACCAATCTAACTTGGGGTAAAGGAAACATAAGAACTGATATTCTTTCCTTTGACTTAATTCTTGTACATAGGAAATGAGATTGAATGGCTTTAACAGCAAATTAGGAAGCCGTTTGATTTCACTCATCTAACTATCCGGTTTAGTTTATCAACCCCGACGATGAATAAAAAATAGATATTCAACTTTCTTGCTAGAAAGAAATATGGAAAGTTTATGTCTCACCGAATCACACGTAGAGATATTGATAATACACATAGAGTTAATGGTATTTCATAACTAATTGATTGAGCAGCAGCCCTTAATCCACCTAAAAAGGAATATTTATTATTTGATCCATATCCCGACATAAGAAGTCCAACGGGAGCAAGGCTTGAAATGGCGATCCATAAAAAAACACCAATACTAAGATCGGCTAGAATAAGTCGATAACTAAAAGGAATTACTGAATAACTTAGTAAAATGGATATCACTGCTATGGATGGCCCAATATTGAATAAACGAGTATCTCCTCTAGATGGAAGAAGATTCTCTTTGAAAAGTAATTTTGTCCCATCTGCTAGAGCTTGAAGAATTCCCAAAGGCCCGGCATATTCAGGTCCAATACGTTGTTGTATTCCTGCAGATATTTCTCTTTCTAACCAAACAATTACTAGTACACCTAGTGTGATTCCTAATACAAGAGTCAAAATAGGGATAAGTGTCCATAGTATCCCATAGACTTCTGTTAAGGATTCAAATCCGGAAAAAGAGTGGATAGCTTGTAGTTCTGTTGTATCAATTATCATTTCAACGATCGACTTCTCCCATAATGATATCTATGCTACCTAGTATCGTCATAATATCAGCCAATTTCATTCTTTTAACTAACTGAGGAAGAATTTGCAAGTTGATAAAACCCGGTGGTCGAATTTTCCATCTCCAAGGAAAAACACTCTGATCTCCTATCAGAAAAATTCCCAATTCCCCTTTTGGGGCTTCGACTCTTACATAAAGTTCTTGCTTGGGCAATTCAAACGTTGGAGAAGGTTTTTTACTAATAAATCGATAGTCAAAATCATTCCATTCCGGGTTTTTTATTCTATCAAAGCGTCGTATTTCTAAATTTTCATATGGCCCTCCAGGAATTCCCTCTAAGGCCTGTTGAAGAATTTTTACGGATTCTGCCATTTCACCCATTCGTACTAAATAACGAGCTAATGAATCCCCCTCTTTTTGCCAGTGAACCTCCCAATCAAATTCGTCGTAACACTCATAACGATCAACTTTACGAAGATCCCATTCTATTCCGGAAGCTCGTAGCATTGGGCCTGATAAACCCCAATTTAGTGCTTCTTCTGCCTGAATAATGCCTATGCCTTCAACTCGTTCTAAAAAAATAGGATTCCGTGTAATAAGTTTTTGATATTCAGCAACGCCGATTAAAAAATAATCGCAAAATTCCAAACATTTATCTACCCAACCATGAGGTAAATCGGCAGCTACTCCTCCGATACGAAAATAATTATGCATCATACGCATACCGGTAGCAGCTTCGAATAGGTCATATATCAATTCTCGTTCTCTAAAAATATAGAAGAAAGGGGTCTGTGCCCCGATATCTGCCATAAAAGGGCCGAGCCATAACAAATGAGAAGCGATACGACTCAATTCCAACATAATAGTTCTTATATAGCTAGCCCTTTTAGGGACTTGAATATTGCCTAGCTGTTCGGGTGCGTTTACGGTTATTGCTTCTGTGAACATAGTCGCTAAATAATCCCAACGCGTTACATAAGGCAAGTATTGTATAATTGTTCGATTTTCCGCAATTTTCTCCATACCTCTATGTAAATAACCCAATATTGGTTCACAGTCGATAACATCTTCCCCATCGAGAGTCACGATCAGCCGAAGAACGCCGTGCATTGATGGGTGGTGAGGGCCCATATTTACTATCATGAGGTCTTTTCTTGTAGTTGGTGCAATCATAAGTTTTTTTTCCCGAGTCATTCTTCCATGCATTGTTTGAACGTAAAAAGAAGAGTTCGTCAAAATGAAAACGAATAAAAGTGCAAATGGTATTAGGCTTCAAGTTAACGAGTTTTTATCTCTCGAATATCTAACTCGCCAATTAATTCTTTATAACGTTCTCTATTTTTTTTTGACAAATAGGCCAGTAGTCGTTGACGTTTTCCCAAAATTTTCCGCAAACCTCTCTGAGATGAAGAGTCTTTTTTGTGTAATTCCAAATGCGAAGTAAGTTTACTTATCTTAGTGGTGAAAGTGAATACTTGAAATTCAACAGACCCCCTGTTTTCTGTGTTTTCTTTTTGAGAAATAACCGAAATGAATGAATTTTTTACCATAGAAAAATTCCCCCTTCCTTTTGAAAGATATGGATTTTACCGATCAGTAATAATAATGCCATTAATTTGAATTGGTATATACAAAAATCTAATTCCAAGTTATTTGAAAACTACTCCTTTTCTGAATTCAAATCAATCCATCCAAACTGGAATCGGATTGAGATAGAGGTAGAAAAGGAGTAGTCCATTTTTCCATTGAAGGGTTTAGACCTAAAAAAAAAAAAGTTCTATTGATTCATTTCGAGATTGAAGTCCTACATTATTCATTTAATATTGGATATATCCATGAAAGGGAAGACTCAAATGTGTGGTCCGCATATTTCTTTCATATACCCTATACCCCATACCCTATATTTTTTCCTATTTTCATATATACCCGTCTATCATATACTTTCTATTCTATATGATAGACGGGTATAGAGTTCTTATCTACGAATTTTCCATTTTCAATCGTGGATATAGATGTATCCTTAACATACTGAAACGACTGCCATTGTTGGTATTAAACCAATACCGATTCATACAGGCCAAATCTTCTAATCGATAATTAGGCCAAAGAAAGAGCTTTAATTTCATTAATGCATTTTCTTCTATATTAAGACCTTTATTCTCGGGCGAAGCTTGGTTGCTGTTTTTTCTGTTCTTTTCGTTCCAAAATAGGAGATTTCTATTTTCATCGTTTCGATACTTTGAATTCAATGAAATTAGAATTCTCAATTTTCTACGATGTCGAAACGATAAAATATTTTCAGGAATAAGGAAATCAAAATGATTCTTAGAAACATACCTTTCTTCTTGGTATTTTGGATTTGTTTGGTACTTACTCTTATCAACCAACGAAGTACTTATGGTTTGATACATCAAGAGTTGTCCATCAATTTTTCCAAACAGACGAATGGGTTCTATAATCAATATTCCCTTCTTCAGTAATTCCGCATGAGTTAGACTAGTTTGAATCGTCAGTCTATCCAAATCGATTTCTCTTGTTTGAATTGAAGATAAGAGAATTTTTCTTGGGTCCATTAGTCTAAGCAAGAGACAGTAGACCTCAATATTATTCATCAATTTTTCGTCCAAAGTACTGTCCCACCATTTACATTGAAAAAGTAAATAACGTTCCAGGAAGGAATCTAGTTGACTTTTTTTCTTTTTCTTCTTTTTCCTGTCCAATTTTACAGAATTTTCTTCACTAGATTTTTCTTGTGACAGAACAGATCCAAAATCTTCTCCTTTTTTGGGTTCTTCTTGATTTCCTTGCTTTTTTTTGAATTTTATTTTTTTCTTTTCACTACTATTTTCATTTCCATTTCGATTTAAAAGAAGTAATTGATTTGGTCTAAACCAAGGTTTGGTCTTATATGCCTGATGAAATAAGACCAATTCTGGGAAGAACCAACCCTCTAGATTCGAGATAGAATAATTTAGCATTCTTTCATTCATTCCCATCCAATCAACAAAAACGTTGTGGAATTTTGGGAGATTGTCTGGAAGCCTAAAATAACAAATTTCAGAATATCCATTTTTAATAGATATTTGAAAATACTTATTAGTTTCCCTTTGAATATTTGGATTCCTGTTGGCATCGATCGTGATACAGGACTCAATATCCACTTTTTCTTTACGATACAAACTTTTCCAACGCAAATATTTTCTATTTACCATTTTTTCCACAGCTAGCATATCCACATAATTATAGATAGGGGTGGTTTTCAGAATATCATAAAGTGGGTCCTTGTGCGTGTTACAAGAAAGCTCTCCGTTCTTATTTCCTTGAAATTTTTCGGAGTTAAGAAATTTATTTGCTAAAAGATCATATCGATAAGATTTGTGAAAATTTTCTTTTTGATTCGCTAATTTGTATACTTCCTTTTTTTTTTTTGAATCACTTACTTGGTCTGTTTCATATGAATTGCATTTGCTTAATTTTTCCTTTGTAGCTATACAATGGGAAGTATTTCGCCATTTTTCAGGCATTAATCTCGACCATATGATCGACGATAAATTGTATGGAGAATACCCTCTTAACCACTTTTTCCATTGATTTTGTTCATAATTCCTAAGTTTCTTATCATTTAATTTTAATTTTGAATGAACCATTCCTTGTTTTTCCAAAGAATCCTTTATTTCGGGCTTAAGAAACAAAGAGATTCCTTGATATTGAAGAACAGGTCTTAATTTATGCAAATTACTAACTTGCATTTGGGATAATTTGTAAAATACATAGGCTTGTGATACGCAAGATAAGTCAAAAAAAATATGTAAATTGCTTTTCATATCCCTAATCTTATCAAGGGATTTTTTAAAGGGAATGAGATTTTTATTTTTTTTATTACTACTAGTATTCTTAAATGTTAGGTCCAGGGATAGAAAAATTAGCTCTATGCAGTTATTCATCATTTTGTCAATTAGGGTTCTTAACCTAATTTGAGTAGAAATATCCAAATTTGAATGATCTACAACAAAATTTAAAAGAAACCGTATATCACGTACAATACAAAGTAAAATATAATAGATCTTAAACCAACCTTCAAACATAATATATAAAATCAATTTCCATATCCTTAGTAAATAAAATTTACTAAATAAAACAAACTCTTCTATATAATAGATAGTAGATTTCCATACCCCTGATAGTTTCCATTCACTCCTAGAAAAAAATCTGTGCCGAGATAGTAGTTCAATGAAAATTTTCAAATAAAGGGGAAATTTAGAAATGAATCGAACAGTTCTTCTTTTGAATATTTTCCATTTTTCTAAGAATTTAGCATTAAATGTTTTGTTAGGACTAGTATCATTTTTCCTTTTCTTCTTTCTAATTCTTTCTATTCTTTCTATTTGATTTCTAATTTTCCCTATTCGCTCAGTCAGATCTTTTATTTTTTTTTCTGTCAATGAAGAATTTGTCAAACCCGGCGATACTGTTTGACCAAAAGATTGGTTAATTATTTGATTGCTAATTATGGAATCTTTTTCTTCTTGAATTTCATTCGATTCATAGATTTCTACTTTTCTTAATTGAATTGGGTTTTCTTTGGAAACTTTTGCAAGTCTTTTTTTTTTTCCTTTGAAATAGTTCTTTTTCATTTTTCGAACTTTTTTTCCCAGTTCTTTCAAAACAGGTTTCCAAAAGGAAGGTCGTTTTTCGGGAAAACCAAAAGGATGTTTAGCTTCGAGTCCAAAAACCGTTAAAAAACGGAAATCCTCTTTTTCTTGATAAGATCTTAATTTGCGTTTGTGCGAAGGTTTCAGACGGAAAGGGAATAATATTTTGATCTGAAGACCTTCTATGAACCAATTTTCAGGCAATTCTGTTTCTGATAATGGCGTTCCATTATAAGTACATTTAAGATGCATCTCTCTATTCCATTCCCGAAAATCCTCAGACCATTCAGGACGTTGGGATAGGGATATACGCCCAAGATTTTTTGCAATTATAAACGAAGGTAAGAGAATATATTTTCTAAAAATAGATTGAATTAGCAACAAACAAGCTCTTATTCCTTGCCCATAAGTATGGGCATTATCCCAAGCTTCCGCTATCTTCATTCGCGCCTCTTCCTCTAGTATCTCCATCTCTTTTTTTTCTTCGTCTTCGTCTTCTATTTCTATTCTATTTTCTTCTCTTTTTGTTTGTTCGTTTGTAGACTCTACAATTTGGAATGCTTCCCCTTTCCACACCCTATTTCTAAAAATGGATTTAATCAATTCAAACATATTAGATGTTAAAGAAAAGAAAATGGATTTTTTGATTCTGTACACAAAAAGGGGGGAATGCGCATTTCCTTGAAACACTTTCCAAATAACTACTTTGCGCCTTTGCGCCCGCACAGACCCCTTGATTAGATCTCGATCAAAGTCCGGTTGTTCTAAATAGCGTGTCGTAGACATCTCTTCCATTTCATCAGGATCATCTTTATCATCTTTGATATCAGTAAAAATCACTACCTCTTTGGCTTCTCTTGAACGAATTTCAAAATCTTCGGGAATATCTTGAAATTCTCCTGATTGTTGTTCTAACTCAGTGATTAATTTGTATTCCCATCGAGGAATTTTTTTACTGATTTCGTTTATTTTATTTTGACTTATGTTTCTGTTTTGACTATTAGCATCATTAGCATCATCATGTAGGAAAAATAATACTTTTTTTAAAAAAAGCATTTCATGTTTTCTTTTTAACTTTTCTAATTTTGCTCTTTCTGCCTTTGGTCTTTCGAACTTTTCTTTTTCGAACTTTTCTTTTTCGGACTTTTCTTTTTCGAACTTTTTCTTATTCTGATAATAATTTTGATCTAGCCAATCAAGGGTATACCAAGAAGTAACTAGAGAGCCACAGCCAAAGTTTAGGTAAGCGTAATACTCGTCTAGTTTTTCTTCTAGAGCGTACTCTATTTTCCGAATAAAGTCTCCCAGATAACCCATATGTTCATACCTCACATGTGCGTAACCAGTCCTCATCAAAAGATCCCAATTAAAATGGGATTTCGATAGAATGTCTTCATAACATTTTAGACACACATTCTTTAAATTCCTGAAGCCTATCAAATTAGACAAATAAGAGGTACCAGGAGCTGTATGCCTCCAAAACGTACATTGCACAGCTATCGCGTAGTGGATATTTCCCGCGACAATAGCCTGTAACCGAGCCAAACAAATCCATTTGTGAGTGTTGAGCACAAGGCGAAAAGTATCAACGACGGGAGGAAGAAACTTTTCAATGACCGTGTCAACGATCTTGTCAATGATCGGTAATTCCTCATTTTTGATATCCTCCGCATAAATCTTTCGCTCTTTATTCTGTATCTCTATAAATTCTCCTAGTTTATCGGTGTACGGAACGAGGATTTGATGCAATTTATTTATCCGAAAATTTTGAAAAAATTTTTTTTTCGAAGTTTTTTTCAGGATTGCATTTTTTTCGATTGTTTTTCGACGCGATCCGCTCAATAAAGGATCATACCTTTTTGGTAAGTATTTGTTTCTAGAATCATCATTACATAATCGAGTTCTTGTTTCGAGTCTATTCAAAAAACTAGATTTTTTATCGAGAGATTTGATTCGATTTAGAAATGCTTTTTTTTCTTTTCTTTCTTTTTTTTCGTTGGTAAAAATCCAAAAATCGTATGGGTCCGGTGGATTATCATCGAAGAAATAAGGCCACAGTTCCGGGGATAACAGCCTTCTTTTTAGCCTTTCCAAAAAAATCGATACACTAGCAGGACACGTAAAAGTCATTCGATATTTTCCATCACTTTTACATCGGTCAAAAAAATAATGTGACATTTCATTTCGGATAGCTTGTTCAAATTTATCGTTTTTTATGTAGCGAAGGGGTCGATTCCACTGATTGAAATCGAAAAGAAGAGTGGCAAGATTTTTTTCAAAGAAAAAAGGGTCGTTATTTGCCATTTTTTTCGGAAAAATGGTAGAATTTTCATGATTTTTATTGCTATTCACTCGAATTTCTTCCGTTTCATCGATTTTGTTCGGATCCGCCCTTTCTTCGGAAAAAGAAGAAGGATCTTCTTCATCGGATGTTTCTATTTCTACATCTATTTCTTCCGTTTTTGTTGAGGGTTTGATGGGGAACGGTATTCTGCTTAAAGAGTAGGCGCAGGTCATAAATAAGAGAATACTAAAGATCCGAATTCGCAATTTTGCCACAAGGTACTTATTAGATCGAATGAACTTATTCGATTTAATCAAATTATTTTGCTGGATCCAGACTAATCCCGATCCAAGCCATTTCCTGAATAAAATATGACAAATTACCCAACCAATTAACCAACCAACAAA